ACACGCATTATTTTAATAATGTAAATAAGCACATATTTTCGCCCCAATTAAGCTTCTAGAGGTTGTTCTGTTTCCGGGGGGTTTACAGGAGTGTTAGTGATCTCAGGAGTTTAGGGGGGTAGGGGGGGTTTAACGCGAGGAAACCAGGGGCAATAATAGGGATGTTTCGATTAAGAAATCACTCTTTATGCTCTTGAGATACAAGTATGTTATTCTTTTTTGAATATCTATCCAACACTCAAAATATATCTCGCAGGGGCGAGATAAATGCTCATACCTTGTCTGTTAATACCGTGTGCGCTCTGTTATGTCAAGTGAAAGGAAAAAAAAAAAAGAGAACCCCTTGCCCGATGGAGAGAACGCCCGGCATGCTGGGTCATCTCGGGGATGTACTCCAACATTAACTTATGTCAGCGTCGATGAAAGTGTGAGGAATAACATCAATCAATGGCCCTGAAAAAGGAACCAAATGCCAGGAATAGTGCACTGTGTGAAACCCCCACGAATACTTGTCCCTCACCTTCAATAACCGTTAGCATTAAGAAATCAACTGATGGTCGGTTCTTACTACATCGTATACTGATATCTGACGGGTTGTGGAAAAACGTATAACTTAACTAATGAGTGCTTGAGTTCGGTCTTAAATCTCGCCTATCCTTGAATTAGTTAAATATTATATTAAACTCTACATGCTTTATGTTTCTCTTCGTATTATGTTGATATATGAATGTGGAACACCGAGATGTGTTGATATTACATATATCTCCTTACATGCTATATGATTTGTTTAATATAAATTAGTGGTGATAATACATATATGTATATTAAATAGCACATATACTGAAATCAGTACATACGCCAAGGAATAGTTTAATTTTAGAATCCTAGCTTTGGGAGCTAGGGGTAGGAGTTAAAATCTCCTTTCTTTGAGCAATAGGGAGGATTTTAACCTCCGGCGTCCGGTTTACAAGACCGGCGCTCTGGCGCTGAGCTACTGTTGCAAGTTCATCCTAAAGCTTTGTTTTCTATTCAGCCTACTAGTGGGAATAGGGCTAAGAAAAGAAAGAAGTAGAGGAGAGATGCAATCTGACCAATGATAATAAAGGGGTGTTCGACGGGCATGCCTCCGATTCATGTGAGAATGGCGACGTCTGCGATGAGGGTTCAAAAGAGGAATTGGGTTACGGGACGAAAGGTTAGGCCTCGTTGTTTTGATGTGTGGAGTATGGGGACTACTATGAGTACGAGGATAGAGGCCAGGAGGGCCAGGACTCCTCCAAGTTTGTTGGGGATAGAGCGAAGAATGGCGTAGGCGAATAAGAAGTATCACTCAGGTTTGATGTGAGGAGGGGTTACCAATGGGTTAGCAGGGGTGAAATTGTCTGGGTCTCCTAAGAGGTTTGGGGAGAACAGTGCTAGAGCTGTGAGGGCAACTAGGAGTGCTGCAAAGCCTAACAGGTCTTTGTAAGAAAAGTAAGGGTGGAAAGAGATTTTGTCTGCATCTGAATTTAAACCAAGGGGATTGTTTGAGCCAGTTTCGTGTAGAAAGAGTAGATGGATTAGGGTAGCACCTGCAATTACGAAGGGGAAGAGGAAGTGGAAGGCAAAGAATCGTGTGAGGGTGGCGTTGTCTACTGAGAAGCCCCCTCAGATTCATTGAACCAGGGCGTTGCCAATGTAAGGAACTGCAGAAAGAAGGTTTGTAATAACAGTGGCCCCTCAGAAGGACATTTGTCCTCATGGGAGGACGTATCCTACGAAAGCGGTTATTATTACAAGCAGGAGGAGGACTACTCCAATGTTTCAAGTTTCTTTGTAGAGGTAGGAGCCGTAGTACAAGCCTCGTCCGATGTGCATATAGATGCAGATGAAGAAGAAAGAGGCACCGTTGGCGTGTAGGTTACGGATAAGTCATCCGTAGTTAACATCTCGGCAAATGTGGCCGACTGAGGAGAAGGCTGTTGCGATGTCAGAGGTGTAATGTATAGCGAGGAAGAGCCCGGTTAGGATTTGGATGATCAAACAAAGGCCTAGTAGGGACCCAAAGTTTCATCATACCGAAATATTTGATGGGGCGGGGAGGTCAACTAGTGCATTGTTTGCGATTTTTAGTAGGGGGTGGGTTTTTCGTAGGCTGGCCATAAGGTTCTTGTAGTTGAATAACAACGGTGGTTTTTCAAGCCATTAGTCCTGGTTAAATTCCTGGCAGGAATTATGACCTATATTATGTCTTTGTTCTTATTGGGGTTGGTGCTAGGTTTAGTAGCTGTGGCTTCTAACCCTTCTCCATATTTTGCTGCTTTGGGGTTGGTGGTTGTAGCGGGCATAGGGTGTGGGGTTTTAGTTGGGCATGGGGGCCCTTTTTTATCTTTAGTTTTATTTTTAATTTACCTGGGAGGGATGTTAGTAGTGTTTGCGTATTCAGCAGCTCTTGCTGCTGAGCCTTTTCCAGAAAGCTGAGGAAGTCGACCCGTTTTACTATACATGGCACTATATGTTGTTGGGGTGGTGGTGATTTCAAGTGCTGTTTGAGGTGGGTGGCATGAAGCGTCTTGGGTGCCAGGGGATGAGCTGGGGGACTTTTCTGTGTTTCGGGGGGATATTGGTGGGGTGGCCCTTATGTATTCGTCAGGAGGGGGTATGCTTGTGTTAAGTGCTTGGGTGCTTTTGCTTACGTTATTTGTGGTGCTGGAATTAACCCGGGGCTTAAGTCGGGGGGCCCTTCGGGCTGTCTAGTATGTGGTAATAAGGAGGGTTAGGGTAAGGGTAAGGAGGAACAAGGTGAGGTAGGTTTTAATTAGGCCTTGTTGGGTGTTGCTGGTTGTGGTGATTAGAGGGAGGCTGGCGTTGGCAATAGCTTTTGGGCCTGTTTTTTCAATTCAGGTTTGATCTACTATCTGGCTGGCAATAGTCTGGCCTAGGACCAAGTTAACTTTAGGGGTAAGGCGATGAATAACTGTTGGGAAGAATCCTAATATATTTGAGAAGTGATGGATGGTTAAGTTTGGGGTGGTTTGATATTGCTTGCTCGTGAGAGCTGCTAGTTCTAGGGCTAAGATAAGACCTGTGATTGTGACAAGGAGGGCGGCTAGTTTAAGTAGGGGAGGTATCGTTATAATTGGGGTTTTTAGGGGGGTGATGCTTGAGGTAATTAGGAGCCCGGCAATGATGCTTCCTCAGGCTAAGCGTTTGATAGGGTTGATCACGGAGGGGTTGTTTTCATTGATAGGGGAAAAAGAGTTAAATCGTGGGTGGCCCATTGAAACAAAATATACTATGCGTAGGCTGTAGACAGCAGTGAAAGAGGTGGCTAGGAGAGTTAGAGTGAGGGCTCAGGCGTTTAGGTGGGATGTGTTTAGGGCTTCGATGATTGCATCTTTTGAGAAGAACCCAGCTAAGAAGGGGGTGCCGGTAAGGGCTAGGCTACCAATTGTTAGACAAGAGGAGGTAAAGGGGGTGAGGTGGTGCATGCCTCCTATCTTACGAATGTCTTGTTCATCGTTCAGGCTATGGATAACAGAGCCTGAGCATAGGAAAAGTATTGCTTTAAAGAAGGCGTGGGTGCAGATGTGTAAGAAGGCGAGCTGGGGCTGATTAAGTCCAATAGTGACCATCATTAGACCTAGTTGGCTTGATGTGGAGAAGGCAACAATTTTCTTAATGTCGTTTTGAGTTAGTGCGCAGGTGGCTGTAAAAAGGGTTGTTAGAGCGCCTAAACATAGGCAAGTGGTTAAAGCAGTTTGGTTGTTCTCTAGCAAAGGGCTTATACGTACTAGCAGAAAAATGCCAGCTACAACCATAGTGCTGGAGTGTAGTAGGGCAGAGACCGGCGTAGGACCTTCTATGGCAGAAGGGAGCCAAGGATGAAGACCAAATTGGGCGGACTTGCCGGTAGCGGCGAGGATTAAGCCTAAAAGGGGGAATGTAAGATCGAAGTTTTTAGAGGTGATGAAAATTTGTTGTATCTCCCAGGAGTTAAGGTTCATGGCCATTCAGGCTATGGCAAAGATTAGTCCAATGTCTCCTACGCGGTTATATACTACGGCTTGAAGGGCAGCGGTGTTAGCGTCTGCTCGGCCGTACCATCAGCCGATGAGAAGGAAAGATATGATGCCTACTCCTTCTCAGCCAATAAACAGTTGAAACATGTTGTTTGCTGTAACAAGAATAATTATGGCGATGAGAAAGATTAGAAGGTACTTAAAAAAGCGGTTTATGTTAGGGTCTGCATGTATGTATCAAGATGCAAACTCTAGGATAGATCAAGTGACATAGAGGGCAATAGGGGTAAAGATGATAGAGTAGTGGTCGAATTTAAAGCTAACATTGATGTCAAAACAGGTGGTGTTTATTCAAGTTCAGGAGGTTACGATTGTTTCGGCTCCCTCATTGAAAAAGAGGAAGAGGGGGAGAAGGCTAACGAAAAAGCCAAGCTTAACTGCTGTTTTAACGTGGGATGTAGCTCAATCCGGGGTTTTGGTTTGGGGGGTGAATGATGAAAGTACTGGGTAGGCTAAGAGTGTGAAAATAATAATTAGACTTGAAGTTATTATTAGTGAAGTAGGATGCATAGCTGCTACTTGGATTTGCACCAAGAGTTTTTGGTTCCTAAGACCAATGGATGAGCTGTTATCCTTTAGGAGCACTTTCGAGTGAGCCCTGGGGTCCAACCAAGGTCGCGGAGATTAGCAGTCTTCGTTGCTGGCGAGCCTCTCTCGGTGGATAAGGGGGTTTTAACCCTTGTCTTTAGAATCACAATCTAATGTTTTGGTTAAACTATATCTACATGCGGTTCATCCTCAAATTAGTTCAGGTTTCAGGATAAGTAAACCTAAGGGGAGGAGGTGTAGGGCTATAAGTAGGTGTTCTCGTGTGTGGGAGGGGCTTAGGGCAATGATGTGAGCCGGAAGAGGCCCTCGTTGCGACATGAGGAACATGTAGAGGGAGTAACTTGCTGTGATTAGTGTGCCAGTCCCGGTTAAGATGATGGTTCATCATGATCAGTTAAATAGAGAAGTAATAATTATTAGCTCTCCTATTAGGTTAGGAAGGGGAGGGAGAGCTAGATTTGCTAGGCTAGCAATGAATCATCAGGCTGTTATAAGAGGTAGAACCATTTGAAGTCCTCGGGCTAGTAGTATAGTTCGGCTATGTGTTCGTTCATAGGTTGTGTTAGCAAGACAAAAGAGTGCGGAGGATGCTAGTCCGTGGGCAATTATTAGGACTAGGGCTCCGGAGAACCCTCAAGGGGTTTGAATTAGGATGCCTCCTACGACCAAACCTATGTGGCTGACAGAGGAGTAAGCAATAAGGGATTTTAGGTCCGTTTGACGAAGGCAGATTGACCCGGTTATGATGACCCCTCATAAAGCGAATACGATAAAAGGATAGCTGAGCTCCTTAGTGAGAGGTTCAAGTATTACGACCATTCGTATTATTCCGTAACCTCCAAGTTTTAGGAGTACAGCAGCCAGAATTATTGAGCCTGCAACGGGGGCTTCAACATGTGCTTTTGGTAGTCAAAGGTGTACCCCGTAGAGGGGTATTTTTACAAGAAATGCAAGAAGGCAGCCTGCTCATCACAGTTTGTGGGCATAAGAGTATAGTTCAATTGGGTCGGAGTATTGGATTGTTAAAAGTGAAAGGGTTCCAGTGCTGTTTTGGAGGAGGAGCAGGGCAACAAGAAGGGGGAGAGATCCGGCAAGGGTGTAAAAGAGAAAATAAATGCCTGCATTTAGACGCTCGGTTTGGTTTCCTCAGCGGGTGATTAGGATAAGGGTTGGGATAAGGGTGGCCTCAAACATTACATAAAACATAATGATCTCGGTGGCTCCAAAAGCTAGGATAAGAAAAATTTGAAGGGATGTTAGAAGGGTGAGGTAGGTTCGCTGTCGGTTGAGGGGTTCAGATGCTGTGTGGTTTTGACTTGCTAGGATTATGAGGGGGAGTAGTCAGCAAGTAAGGACCAGAAGAGGGGTGGAGAGAGAGTCTGTGGCTATGTAAAAGTTAAGGCTAGATCAGCCGGTTTCTGCTGTATTAGAGAGCCAGGAGAGGCTGGCCAAAGCAATTAGTAGGCTGTGCATAAGTGCGGTGGGTCAAAGCCATTTGTGGGGAGTTATTCAAGTGGTGGGGATGAGTATTAGGGTTGGAATTAAAACTTTTAGCATTGGAGGAGGTTTAGGCTTTGAAGACGGTCAGTACCATGAGTGCGGGCAGTGGCTACCAGTAGGGCTAGGCCTGCGCTTGCTTCACAAGCTGAAAATGCCAGTAGTAGCATTGGGGCTGCGGAGAAGTTTGTGGTCCCTAGTTGTAAGGTTCAAAGAGAGAGGGCAATAAATAAAGAGAGTATTATACCTTCTAAGCATAGAAGGGCTGAGAGCAGGTGGGTTCGGTGGAAGGCTAGGCCAGTAAGGCCTAGTAGGAAAGCCGATGAGAAGGCAAAGTGAACTGGGGTCATTAGGCAATTATGGATTTTAACCACAAGTTTTGAGCCGAAATCAAAGGTTTTTCTTAAACTAACTGCCTATTCGGCTCACTCCAAGCCGCCTTGGAGTCATTCGTAAATCAGGCCTAGGGTGAGAAGCATAAGAACGGCTGTGGCTCATAAAAATGTTGTTAAAGGTGTTGTTAGTTGATCTCCTCAAGGTAGGGGGAGGAGGAGAGCAATTTCTAGGTCGAAAAGCAAAAAGAGGATGGCAACTAAAAAGAATCGTAGGGAGAAAGGTAGGCGGGCGGAGCCCACCGGATCAAAGCCGCACTCATAGGGGGAGAGTTTTTCGTGGTCTGGGGTCATTTGAGGGAGCCAGAAGGAGACAAGGGCTAGGACAATAGAAAGGAGGGTAGCAATAGTAATTACAGTTGTAACTAGGTTCATTATCTTTCCTTGGGTTTTAACCAAGACCGGGTGATTGGAAGTCACTTATACTGACATTTAGTACTAGAAAGATTAAGAGCCTCATCAGTAGATTGAGATATAGAGGAATAGTCATACAACATCTACGAAATGTCAATATCAGGCGGCTGCTTCAAATCCGAAGTGGTGTTCAGATGTAAAGTGGTGTAGAATTTGTCGGATTAAACAGACGGCTAAAAATGTAGAGCCGATGATTACGTGGAGGCCGTGAAATCCGGTGGCTACAAAGAATGTAGAACCATAGACACCGTCTGCGATTGTAAATGGGGCTTCGTAGTACTCCAAGCCTTGCAGGAATGTAAAGTAAAACCCTAGGAGAATGGTTAGTGTGAGGGATTGGACTGCTTGTTTTCGTTCACCTTCTATGATGCTGTGGTGGGCTCATGTGACTGTAACCCCTGAGGCGAGAAGAACGGCTGTATTAAGGAGAGGGACTTCAAATGGGTCTAGGGTTGTAATGCCCGTAGGAGGTCAGCAGCCCCCCAGCTCGGGGGTTGGTGCTAGGCTTGCATGGTAGAAGGCTCAAAAGAAGCCCAGGAAGAAGAATACTTCTGAGGTAATAAAAAGGATTATGCCGTAGCGGAGTCCTTTTTGAACAGGAGGTGTATGGTGGCCTTGGAAGGTGCCTTCTCGTACGATGTCTCGCCATCATTGGAATATAGTAAGGAGAAGAAGGGCTGTTCCAAGGGTTATAAGGGTTGTAGATTGGAAGTGGAATCAGGTTGCTAAGCCTGATGTTATCAGTAGGGCAGCAATTGCTCCTGTTAGAGGTCAAGGGCTGGGGTCAACTATGTGGTATGCGTGTGCTTGATGGGCCATTAGACGTTTTCTTGAAGATAAAGGGTTAAAAGAAGGACAAACACGTAGGCTTGAATCATGGCAACAGCAACTTCAAGGAGGGTTAAGAGTACCAGGACCGTAGATGTTAGGAGGGCTACAGCGGGTATTGAGGATAGAAGCACAAAGGCGGCGGTTGAGATAAGTTGAATTAGAAGGTGACCGGCGGTGAGGTTTGCGGTAAGTCGTACACCTAATGCGAGGGGGCGGATAAATAGACTGATTGTTTCGATGACGATAAGAACAGGAATGAGGGGGCCTGGGGTGCCTTCTGGTAGGAGGTGGCCTAAGGCATGTGTTGGTTGGTTTCGTATACCAATAATAACGGTGGCCAGTCAAAGGGGTGTTGCAAGACCCAGGTTTAGAGATAGTTGTGTGGTGGGGGTAAAAGTGTAGGGAAGGAGGCCTAACATGTTTATGGTGATAAGAAAAATCATGAGAGAGGTTAGGAGGGCTGCTCATTTGTGACCGCCCAGGCTTAGAGGGAGAAGAAGTTGTTGCGTAAAGCGGTTAATAAATCAGCCTTGAAGGGCTAAGAAGCGGCTATTAAGTCATCGGGTTGTGGGGGCGGGGTATATAACTCAAGGAAGGGTAATGGCGAGGGCGATTAGAGGAATTCCTAGGAGTGTGGGGCTCATAAATTGATCGAAGAGGCTTACTGTCATGGTCAGGTTCAGGATTCTGTTTTAGGTTTTTCGGCGCTTTGGAGCGTTGGTTCGTTTGGGAAGGTGTGGGCTATTACTTTTGGGGGGATAATGGCGAGGAAGATTAATCACGAGAAGACTAGGATAGCAAATCAAGGTGCGGGGTTGAGTTGAGGCATGTCGCTAAGGGTGGTAGGGAGTCACCAATTTTTAGCTTAAAAGGCTAACGCTGTTCCTGTTTAGCTTCTTAGCGAGGCGTCTTCAAGTATTCGTGATGATCAGTTTTCAAAGTGTTCTAGAGGGACTGCTTCAACTACGATGGGCATAAAGCTGTGGTTGGCCCCGCAGATTTCGGAGCATTGTCCGTAGAAGATGCCGGGGCGGGAGGCAATGAAAGCTGTTTGGTTAAGTCGACCGGGAACTGCATCCATTTTAATCCCAAGTGCTGGGACTGCTCATGAGTGAAGGACGTCATCAGCGGAGACTAGGACTCGAATGGGGGATTCTACTGGAATTACTATGCGGTGGTCTGCTTCTAAGAGTCGGAATTGGCCGGGGGTTAGATCTTGGGTAGGGATTATGTAGGCGTCGAACCCGAGGTCTTCGTAATCTGTATATTCGTAGCTTCAGTATCACTGGTGGCCGACGGCTTTAATTGTGAGAAGGGGGCTGTTGATTTCGTCTATCAGGTAAAGAATGCGTAGGGAGGGAAGAGCGATGAGAATCAGGATAATTGCTGGGAGAACAGTTCAGATAATTTCAATTTCTTGGGAGTCTAAGATGTATTTGTTGGTTAGTTTTGTGGAGACTATCGCCACAATAATGTAAAGGACTAGAGTGCTGATTAGAAAGACGATTATTAAGGCGTGATCATGAAAATGAAGAAGTTCTTCTATAACAGGTGAAGCTGCATCTTGAAATCCTAATTGAGAGGGATGGGCCATGGGGGGGGGGGGGAAAGGTGTGAGGGCTAAGACACGCAGGACTTTAACCCACAATTCTGCCTTGACAAGGCGGTGTAATGTACCGTTTTACTAGCGTCTTATAAAGAAAGTGACAGAGCGGTTATGTGGTTGGCTTGAAACCAGCATATGGGGGTTCGACTCCTCCCTTTCTCGTTAGTTTGATTGAACTAGAACAAATGCAGGCTCCTCGAATGTGTGGTAAGGGGGAGGGCAGCCGTGTAGTCATTCCACATTGGTTGTTGTAAGTTCTACGGCCAGGACTTCACGTTTGGCAGCGAAAGCTTCTCAAATAATGAATAGGAACATGATTACTGCTACGAGAGAGATTAGGGACCCAATTGAAGAGACAGTGTTTCATAGGGTATAGGCATCTGGGTAGTCTGAATATCGTCGGGGCATTCCAGCTAAACCTAGGAAGTGTTGAGGGAAGAAGGTAAGGTTAACTCCGAGGAATATTACCCCGAAGTGGATTTTTGTTCAGGTGCTGTGAAGGGTGTACCCTGAAAAAAGAGGGAATCAGTGAACAAAGCCTGCAACGATAGCAAAGACGGCGCCCATAGATAGGACGTAGTGGAAGTGAGCAACTACGTAGTAAGTGTCATGTAGCACAATATCTAGGGAGGAGTTGGCAAGGACAATGCCGGTAAGGCCTCCAACTGTAAAGAGGAAAATGAAACCGAGCGCCCATAAAAGAGGGGTTTCCCACTTAATAGAACCGCCGTGAAGGGTGGCAAGTCAGCTGAAAACTTTAACGCCTGTTGGGATAGCAATAATTATTGTGGCAGATGTAAAGTAAGCACGGGTATCTACGTCTATTCCGACTGTAAACATGTGGTGAGCTCATACGATAAAGCCTAATAGGCCGATAGCCATTATGGCCCACACCATGCCTATGTATCCGAAAGGTTCTTTCTTGCCAGAGTAGTAGGCAACAATGTGGGATACTATACCGAACCCTGGTAAGATAAGAATATAGACTTCAGGGTGACCAAAGAATCAAAAGAGGTGTTGGTAAAGGATTGGGTCCCCTCCTCCGGCAGGGTCGAAGAAGGTGGTGTTAAGGTTTCGGTCTGTTAAGAGCATTGTGATGCCGGCAGCAAGCACGGGGAGAGAAAGAAGCAGGAGAACAGCAGTAATGAGAACGGACCATACGAAGAGCGGGGTTTGGTATTGAGAAATAGCAGGAGGCTTCATATTAATGATGGTTGTGATAAAGTTAATTGCTCCAAGAATAGAGGAGATACCTGCTAGATGAAGGGAGAAGATTGTCAGGTCAACAGAGGCCCCTGCGTGGGCGAGGTTCCCGGCGAGGGGTGGGTAAACTGTTCATCCGGTTCCTGCCCCTGCTTCGACCCCCGAAGAGGCAAGGAGGAGTAAAAAAGAGGGGGGAAGAAGTCAAAAGCTCATGTTATTTATTCGAGGAAAGGCCATATCAGGGGCCCCAATCATTAAGGGGATGAGTCAGTTACCGAAGCCTCCAATTATAAGGGGTATTACTATAAAGAAAATTATTACGAAAGCATGGGCTGTAACAATTACATTATAAATCTGGTCGTCCCCTAAAAGGGCGCCGGGTTGGCTTAGTTCTGCTCGAATTAGGAGGCTTAAAGCTGTGCCTACTATTCCGGCTCAAGCACCAAATACTAGATATAGGGTACCAATGTCTTTGTGATTAGTCGAGAAGAATCATCGTGTGATGGCCACAGGTAGGATGGCTGAGCTTTAAAGCGGTGGATTGTAGCCCCATAAACAGAGGTTTGAGTCCTCTTCTTACCAAGCCCTAAGGTGTCCAACATATAAGATTGCAAATCTTGAGAGGCAGACTAACTCCTGCTGGGGCTTTCCCTCGCCTTTACTCGTACGACAGGCGAGGGAAAGGTAGGTGGATGCCCGCTGGTTCGAGCGTTTAGCTGTTAACTAAGAGTTTGCAGGATCGAGGCCTGCCCATCTAGAAAGGCTTTAGCTTAATTAAAGTGTCTGCTTTGCATGCAGGAGATGTGGGGTAATATCCTGCAAGTCTTAACAGGGACTGGGGGACTTTCACCCTCACTGGGGGCTTTGAAGGCCCCTGGTCTTTTATTAGCCTAAGTCCCTTAGAGGGTTAAGAGTGCTGTTGCAGCGGGGGTAAGGGGGAGCAAGAGTAAGGTTGCAGTGGTTGAAATAGCGAGGGGCAGGGTGTTTTGTGATGAGGGTAAGCGTCATGGGGTTGTGCCAGCTGTGTTGTTAGGTGACATAGTCAGGGCTATGGCGTAGGATAGGCGCAGGTAAAAGTATAGGCTAAGAAGGGCAGTAAGTGCGGTAATGGTGGCGGTAGCGGCTAGGTCTTGTTTGGTGAGTTCTTGTAGGATTAATCATTTTGGTATGAACCCTGTTAGTGGGGGGAGTCCGCCAAGGGATAATAGGATAAGAGGGGTTAAAGATGTTAGGGCTGGGGCTTTAGCTCAGGAGGTAGCGAGTGCGTTAATGCTTGTGGAGCTGTTAAGTTTAAATACAAGAAATGTTGAGAATGTTATGATGAGGTATGTAAGAAGCGTAAGGAGGGTCAAAGAGGGGGAGAATTGGATAATTATGATTATTCAACCAAGATGTGCAATTGAGGAGTAAGCAAGAATTTTGCGCAGTTGTGTTTGATTTAAGCCTCCCCACCCTCCAACAAGGGTGGATGCTAGTCCTAGTGTAATGAGGAGTGTTGAGTTAGCAGGTTGGATTTGCAGAAGGAGGGCGAAAGGGGCCAATTTTTGTCAAGTAGACAAGATAAGTCCGGTGGTAAGGTCTAACCCTTGGAGAACTTCAGGCAGTCAGGAGTGGAGGGGGGCGAGGCCTACTTTTAGGGCTAGGGCAAGGGTGACTAGTGTGACAGTAAGGGGGTGGGATATTTGTTGAATATCCCACTGTCCCGTGAGTCAAGCGTTGGTGGTACTTGCAAAGAGAAGTATTGCGGCCCCGGTTGCTTGTGTTAGGAAGTATTTTGTTGTAGCTTCGACGGCCCGGGGGTGGTGGTGTTGTGCTATTAGTGGGATAATGGCTAGCGTATTTATCTCTAGGCCTATCCAGGCGAGAAGTCAGTGGGAGCTAGCGAAAGTAATGGTGGTTCCTAGGCCCAGCCCAAATAAAAGGGTGGATAAGATGTACGGGTTCATTAGCAAAGGAAGGAGTTTAACCAACATATTTGGGGTATGGGCCCAAGAGCTTAATTAGCTGACCTTACTAGGAAGTGGTGTAGTGGAAGCACTAAGAGTTTTGATCTCTTTAGGTAGGGTTCGAACCCCTTCTTTCTAAGGAGGTGGGGGGACTCTAACCCCCATGAGGCACTCTATCAAAGTGGTCCTTTTCTTCAGGCACAGCTCCGGGTTATAGTTGGGGAGGTAGCCCGGCAAAGGAGATGGGAAGGGCTAGATGTCAGATAACCAGGGCGAGGGTAAGGGGTAGGAAGTTTTTTCAAATGAGGTGTATAAGCTGGTCATATCGAAATCGGGGGTATGAGGCCCGTACTCAAAGGAACACTACTGACAGAAGGGCTGCTTTCGTTATTAGGTTGACGGCTGTGAGTTCAGGGATTGAGGGGATATGAGAGGCCCCTAAGAAGAGAGTGGCTGAGAGCGTGTTTATTAGCAAGATGTTGGCGTATTCTGCCAGAAAAAAGAGAGCGAAAGGCCCTCCTGCATACTCTACATTAAAGCCAGATACTAGCTCAGACTCTCCTTCTGTAAGATCAAAGGGGGCGCGGTTTGTTTCAGCGAGGGTTGAGATATACCATATGGCGGCAAGGGGTCAGGCGGGTACAATTAGTCAGATACTTTCCTGAGCTACATTAAATGTTTGTAGTGTAAAACCGCCTGTAAAAATAATAATATTTAGTAGGATTAGTCCGAGGCTAACCTCGTAAGAGATGGTTTGGGCTACTGCCCGAAGGGCCCCAATTAAAGCGTATTTCGAATTAGATGCTCAGCCAGAGCCTAGGATGGAGTAAACTGCAAGGCTGGAGAGGGCGAGGATAAATAAGATGCCTAAGTTAAGATCAAAGACAGGGTACGGAAGGGGTATAGGGGCCCAGAGAGTGAGGGCAAGGGTAAGGGCTAGCATGGGGGCGAGGAGGAACAGTACGGGGGAAGAAGTGGAAGGACGGATGGGCTCCTTGGTGAAGAGTTTTAGGCCATCGGCGATGGGCTGTAGGAGTCCGTAGGGTCCTACAACGTTTGGGCCTTTTCGTAGTTGCATGTACCCGAGCACTTTTCGTTCAAGGAGGGTAAGGAAAGCGACGGCTAAAAGAACGGGTACAATAAAAGTGAGGGGATTGATAATGTGTGTAATGAATGTGGATATCATAGTTGAGGAGAGGACTTGAACCTCTGTTGAAAGGGCTTAGGCCTTTTGCAATTACCGGGCTCTGCCACCTTAACATGCCTTTCTCTTAGGCACAGGGGCATGCCCTATTGCCTACTTTAGTTGATTTCACTAGGTGAGGGGGAGGCGTGCCTTTGGCATGGGCCTCTTCTTTTCGGTCCTTTCGTACTAGAAAAGAGCATAGCATAGATAGAAACTGACCTGGATTACTCCGGTCTGAACTCAGATCACGTAGGACTTTAATCGTTGAACAAACGAACCCTTAATAGCGGCTGCACCATTAGGATGTCCTGATCCAACATCGAGGTCGTAAACCCCCTTGTCGATATGGGCTCTAAAAGAGGATTGCGCTGTTATCCCTAGGGTAACTCGGTCCGTTGATCGGCATTGCCGGATCTTGTTGGTCAGAAGTTCTGTTTACTAGAGCTGTAGCTCTCGGTTGTAGGAAAAGTGTTCCCATTCCACGTGGGGGTTCTTTAATTCCCCGCGGTCGCCCCAACCAAAGACATTAGGGGAGGGTCCACTTGGTTTAGTCCTTTATTCAGGGTGCTTAACGTGGGCTGCTTTCGTGTCTAAAGCTCCATAGGGTCTTCTCGTCTTATGGGTGTATTCCCGCTTCTGCACGGGAAGATCAATTTCATTGACTGGAAAGAGGAGACAGTTAAGCCCTCGTTATGCCATTCATACGGGTCTTCATTTAAAAGACAAGTGATTGCGCTACCTTCGCACGGTCAAAATACCGCGGCCGTTAAACAAATAGTCACAGGGCAGGCGGGACCTCTTATTTTTGCTTTTACAAGAGGCGATGTTTTTGGTAAACAGGCGAGGCTTTATATGTTTGCCGAGTTCCTTCTCTTTCTTTTAGTCTTTCCCTAGGGGCACACCTGTGTAGGGTTAACGGTTTATTGTTGGAGGTTCTTCTGGTTGTTTGGTCTGCGATCCAATGCCCTCTTAGTTTGGGGTCGTTAATGGTCGGCGGGTTGTCCGTTCCGAGGTACACGTGTGCAGGGAGAGAGTCTTTGGCTCTCTTATTACTCATATTAGCATAGTCATACCCATGGGGGCATGGGTCGGTCCAGTACGGGCAGGGGGGTAAGATTAGGTGATCAGAATAATAAGGTGAGAGGATATGTCCGAGCTTTAACGCTTTCTAAAGGGATGGCTGCTTTTAGGCCCACCAGAACACTTAGCTTTAGTTATTATGATCTTTACCCGCCTAATAAAGTTGTGTCTTGATTCAAAGGGGCTGTACCCCCTTTGACTAACTCTCTTCGTTTCTTTAGGTATCAATTAGGGGTTAAACTAGTGTGAAGAGAGAATCTAAGAGGCTGAACTTCTATTCATTTCCTGGACAACCAGCTATAACTAGGTTCGGTAGGTTTGTCACCTCTACTCAAAGCTCTCCCCACTCTTTTGCTACAGAGACGGGTATGCCCTATTAATAGGCTGTCTTGGAGTAGCTCACTTAGTTTCGGGATGTCAAACTAAAGTTCGCTTTGCTTGAGGTACACTTGCTAAATCATGATGCAAAAGGTACGAGTTTTAATCTCTGCTTTTTTAGGCTTCTACTGGGTTGTTTCATTTCTCTTTCAGCGTTCCCTTGCGGTACTTTATCTATTGCGCCGTATGTCCTTTTCTATCGCCTATACTAGGGGGGAAAAATGGTTTGTTTAATTTAAATACTAGGGTATTTAGGGGTTATTAACAGGGGTTTGTTGAGTTTGTTTAGGTGGGCTAGCTGTTGGGCGTCAGGGCGACCCGACTTGCACGGGTGACTTCTCAGTGTAAGGGAGATGCTTTTCTATCTTAGCTACGCTCTGATTTTACCAAGTGCACCTTCCGGTACACTTACCATGTTACGACTTGCCTCCCCTTTTTGATTATTAGGTTTTAGTTAATTGATTCGGGCTTTTGGGGAGAGTGACGGGCGGTGTGTGCGCGCTTCAGGGCCAGTTTCAGCGGGACGCTCTATTTCCAGCTTACTGCTAAATCCTCCTTCAGATGTGTATTTCAGTGCATCATTCGTGTTCGCTGTAGTAGCGAATGTAGCCCATTTCTTCCCCCTCCATTCGCTACACCTCGACCTGACGTTTTAGGTTGTACCAGTTCTGCTTACTATTAGTCCCTCACAGGGTAAGCTGACGACGGCGGTATATAGGCGGGTAAAACAAGGAAGGGTGAGGTTGAACGGGGGTTATCGGTTCTAGAACAGGCTCCTCTAGGTGGATCTAAAGCACCGCCAAGTCCTTTGGGTTTTAAGCTATTGCTCGTAGTACCCGGGCGGATAGTGGGTGTATAGTACTATCAATGTTTAGGGCTAGGCATAGTGGGGTATCTAATCCCAGTTTGTTCCTTAGCTTTCGTGGGTTCAGATGAGATAAAGCGACTTTCGTGGTTGAACTTCCTGTCTTCGGTTACGTATAACAGTCTTGAAGATGTTTGGCTTTAGTACGATTTTTAACTTAACCACGCTTTACGCCGGTGTTTGTCAACTTGGGCCTCTCGTATAACCGCGGTGGCTGGCACGAGTTTTACCGGCCCTCTTAGCTTTAACTAAGTCAAGTTTTCACTTATGGCTTAATGTTTATCACTGCTGAGTTCCCTTGAGGGTGTGGCTAAGCAAGGTGTCGTGGGCTCAATAGGATGTGCCTGATACCAGCTCCTTGTTCCCGGGCGGGGAACTGTAGGGCATTCTCACAGGGGCGCGGATACTTGCATGTGTAAGTTTGGCTAAAGTTGATAATAAAGTCAGGACCAAGCCTTTGTGCTTGCGGGACTTTCTAGGGTCCATCTTAACATCTTCAGTGTTATGCTTTAGTTAAGCTACGCTAGC